GAAATTCCTTAAAAATCTCCGCCTTTTTCAAAATATCCTGAACAGTTTCTGTAGGTTGAGCACCCTTTTCAAGGAAATATAGAATAGCAGGAACATTTAAATAAGTTTGATTCTTTATTGGATCATAAAAACCCACTTTCCGAAGATCTCTTCCTTCTCTTCGGGATCGAACATCAATTGCAACGATTCGATAGACGGCTCATTGGGATAGATGTAGATGAATAATACCCCCCCTAGAAACGTATAGGAAGTTTTCTCCTCGTACGGCTCGAGAAAAAATGATTTAAAGTTTTATTTATGTTTATGTATAGAATTACAACGGCAAATGGATATATAAAATGATTAAATCAATATGATTAAGTTCTTTTTTCTTCTTCCTTCATGAAAAAGAAAAAACCATTCGTACTCATAACTCAAATTGGATAACTCTCAAATAGCTCAAAGGAAAATCTTTAGGCATTTCTTTTATTGAGTGGTCTTTAAACCCCTTCCTTTTTTCATTTGTTTCATTTCATTTTTTTTATTTGTTTTTATTATGGTTCAGTTATTGAGACAATTGAAAGGGTGTTTCCTTGTTCTGGGATCCTTTATCTTTTTTTGTTTTAAATCATTGGGTTTAGACATAACTTCGGTGATTCTTAATCCTCTCAAAATGGCAGCAACATACCCCTTTTGTGATTTTCTTTCTATCAAAGAATCATACAAACGGTTGATTCCTACGCGATACACTTTGTATCGAAAGAGTTTTATGAATTCCAAGAAATTTTCCTTTTGGGTTGGAAACTTGGAACCTTTTCGATTTCTATATCAAAGATATATTTACGAAGTTGTTCCAATTTATTGATTGGCATTAACCCTAGATCTTTGCACTTGAGAAATGAATCAATATTTTCTACTCGAGCTCCATCATGAACTATTTACATTACAACCCAACAAAAAAAGAGAGGGTATAGTGGAACAGAACAAACGATGTCGAGCCAAGAGCACCTCCATTCCTATATAAAATGGTGGACGTAAGAATCCACAACGGATCATGTCTTTCAAGTCGCACGTTGCTTTCTACCACATCGTTTCAAACGAAGTTTTACCATAACATTTCTCTAATTTGGAGCCGGTATGGAATTGATTCTATTATGGAATCATGAATAATCATTGGTTCATCCGTTACATAGTAATCCATATTTTTTTCTTCTATATAGATAGAATAGATAGATATTTTTATGAAAAAGTTTTAGCAATTAGCAAGAATTAAACTTAACCCCCTATTTTTAACTCCATGCTTGATTAATAATAATTCAAAATATTAGAGATTAATAAAGAAATATTCTATTAAAAAAATAGAAATATCATAAAAAAAAAAAAATAAGACGAATAAACGAGTTCTTTTTGAATATCTACATCTTCCTTTGACATTCTTATTTTTTATTTGAATATTATTTCAATAAAGTTTTACAGTACGAACCGCGTTTGATCATCATAAAAGAGAAAGATTTCTATTTCTTTTGGAATTGAATAATCATCAATGGGAAAGCAGATAGATCGAAGAATAAAAAAACTGATGTAAAGGAAGATTTAAGTCATTATTCTTTCATTCTGATTTTATCAATTAGATGAAAGAATAGGATAGTGGGTTTTCCTATCTATCAGATAGAATGAGCAACATTCACTCTTATAAACATTCTATGTTAAATATTTCAATTTGAAAATGGAAAAGATCCCCATTTTTTCACAAAAAAAAACGATTGTCACTGAAATAGAGCGATAACAATATATACATATAAGCTATGCATTTCCTCATTATATAGAATATATATATTAGAATTAATATATATTATATTATATATATTATATATATATATAATATATTAAATTTTATATATAATATATTAATATATATTATATATTTTCGTATTTTATTTGATGTGAGATTCAGTAATCTTTCTATAATCAAAAAGTAAAATGAATAAAATGGATGAAGCACCCCTGTCTCAATCTTTACATCTTTACATAGATTTACAATTATTCATTAGAGCCAAAGATGAACTATTGAAAAATAAAGTTCAAATAAAATACATCGATTACATATGTAATTTGATTGTTTATTAATAAGATTCGGACAGACGTAGATATTGAACTTAATACCTTCCGCTGCTCATTAACTTTTACCTACTCCCCGAATTCGATAGGAATGATAAATCATAAATCAAATAAAGGTCCTTTTTTTTCGAGACGCTGACTATCTTGTCTAGGTATAAAGCCAAACAAGTATAGATTAAATCCTTGCCCCCCTTTTTCTTTTTTATTTTACCCTAGAGTCTTAGAGATTTAATCCCCTTAATTGAATTCAATTATAGCATCAAAAACCCCCTCTTGGTTAGAAAATAAGAGATCCACAGAGAATTAATAATTGAACTACTTCATTTAAAGAATAGGGAATAAGAGATAGGAAATAGAATATAGGTTCTTTCGAATTTCGATACATTTTACATCGTTGAGAATT